TCCGATAAAACCAACACACAAAGTAACGAATCCTAATATAAGAAGGGGAAAAAGCATAGTATTTTCCGATTCATAAGGATATGGATAATTTTCTTTATTTCTAAAATGAGTAAATGTAATAAGGGGTTGCGTTCCTTTTTTTGCATTCCTATCGATTGAATATGCTTTCTTCGAAAAAAAAGTAACTCCTTTATTCTTTTTCGCTGTTGTTAAGCAAAACTTTTTGTTGATTACTTTATGTCCTTCTTTACCCCAGATGGATATTGAATAAAATGAGCTTTTTTTTTTACCGCTGAAATATTGAGAATAAACGTTTAAATTCCCCTCAAAAGTTAGTAAATACATCCGAAACATATAAAATGAAGTTAATCCTGCTGTGAAATAAGCTATTATCGCAAAAATAGGTGAATATAACCAACTATCGCTAAGAATTTCATCTTTTGACCAAAAGCAAGCAAGAGGTGGAATACCACAAAGAGAAAGTGTACCTATAAAAAAAGCTTTTTTTGTAATTGGCATATATTTTGTTAAACCGCCCATAAGAGCCATATTCTGGCTTTGATTTGGAGAATATCCAATAATACTTTCCATAGAATGAATAATGGACCCGGAGCCTAAAAATAATAATGCTTTTGAATAGGCATGGGTGATCAAATGAAATAAAGCAGCTCGATACGATCCCATACCTAAAGCTAACATAATATAACCCAACTGCGACATTGTAGAATAAGCTAAACTTCTCTTAATGTCTCTTTGGGCAAGGGCAAAAGTGGCTCCTAAAAGTACTGTTATTATACCTATCAAAGAAATAAGATCCATTATGTAAGGTATAACTGTGAAAAGCGGGTAAAGTCGAGCTACAAGAAAAATTCCCGCTGCTACCATAGTAGCAGCGTGTATAAGAGCTGAAATCGGGGTAGGCCCCTCCATGGCATCAGGTAACCATACATGAAGGGGGAATTGTGCGGATTTAGCAACTGCACCAAGGAATAATAGGGCGGCACACAGAGTAAGAAAAAAAGAATTTAAACCATTATTCTCAATCAAGTTAGTGACTATTTTAAACGAATCTCGAAATTCGAAACTACCCGTTATCCAATAAAGACCTAAGATTCCTAATAATAAACCAAAATCCCCTACACGATTAGTTACAAACGCTTTTTGACAAGCATTTGCTGCAATTGGTCGTGTGAACCAAAAACCTATTAATAGATACGAGCACATTCCAACTAACTCCCAAAAAATATAAATTTGTATTAAATTTGAACTAGTAACTAATCCCAACATGGAAGTATTGGAAAAACTCATATAAGCAAAAAATCTCAAATATCCTTCATCATGAGACATATAATTATCACTATAAATAAGAACCATAATTCCAACAGTAGTGATTAATATTAACATAATAGAAGTAAGTGGATCGATCAAGTCGCCAAACTCTAAAGAAAAATCATTATTTATGGTCCAAGACCATAAATATTGATAGATGGAGCTACCATTCATTTGTTGAATAGACAGATCGATTGAAAAAAGCATAACTATACTTAGTAATAAAACACTAGGAAAAGCCCAGAGACGGCGGAGGTTTTTTGTTGTCGTTGGAACAAGGAGAAGCCCCACCCCTATTGCTATAGGCACTGGAAGTGGAACGAAAGGTATAATCCATGCATATTGATATGTATGTTCCATAAGAAAATAAAACTTTTTTTTTTGTTTCCAATTCACCCGCTCTTATATCTTTCGGAAGGAGCAATAAAATAAAGAAAAGAAAGAACTAAAATATAATTTTGAATTCTTCCCCTCCCCCAAAAAACTCAGAAGTTATAATCGGTCAAAAGATCAAGTCATTTTTGAAAAGGTACCACTTAGTGATTAACTGGGATATTTATGAAAATACAGAATCAGAATATGCAATTTCCCTTTTTTTTATTATTATAAGAATCCATATTCATGGATCAAGGAAAAACAATAAAGTAATTTAATTCAAGTAAAAAAAGTACTTTATTCTGGTATGTAAGATCCCTTTCTTGAGCATAGGATCGATCAAAAACTTGACCCCCAAAAAAGACCTTGCTATTTTAGTTAGTATATTCGGAAGACTTTACTAATTCTTCTCGAGTGGCTTCTCTTCTATTCCACCAAAACAACGGATACTTCTAGGAAACTCTACGATATCCGACACTTTGATACCCACGACTTCGCGTAGAATTTTAAAAAGGACTTATTGAAATGGCTTTTTCTCAAGTGTTTATTATATTAACAGATTCAATATTAGATTAGTCTCATTCCTTTTTTTAATTTTGCATTTAATTAAGGTAAGGGTACTGCATTCTATTGATGAATTGATAGAAAAAAGGTTACAGTATTTTTCTCTTAAATTAAGGTTTTCTAATTTTTCCTTTTTTTATTATTATTAAATAAAATAGAATACGATGAGCCGTAGCCCCTCTTTTTATGACGACAGTGACACAGATATAGATTCAAACGAAGATTAGTATATAAAAATTCTGCTTTATTGGGATATTATATGTAAGAAAAAAGGGAATAAAAGAAAAAATTAAGATATCAATCCTTTCTCCAGAAATATTCTATGGGACTCGTACGTCTCCATATTGTATATTATCAAGAAAGTATGATCTAGGGAATAAATATATAGCTAAAGAAATAAATGACGCATTTTGAACAATACATGTCTTTCACATCCAACTATAACAATGAGTAACCTCTTTATTTTTAAATGGCCGTTCCAAAGAAACGTACTTCTATATCAAAAAAGCGTATTCGTAAAAACATTTGGAAAAGAAAAGGATATGTGGCCGCGCTAAAAGCCTTTTCCTTAGCAAAATCTCTTTCTACTGGGAATTCAAAAAGCTTTTTTGTGCAACAAACAAATAAATAAGTCTTGGAATAATCTAAATCAATATGCCTCAATGAATTTGCTAATTAAATTGATAAGATGAACGATTCATTCCCATTAACTCATATTTTTAACTAATCAATATGAGGAGGCACTATCGATTGTAGTATTTAGAATAGGAATCCTTTACATTTTCTGAATACAAAAAAGGGTACTATGTTTTTTTGTTTGAACAAAAAAACATAGTACTTAAGCAAAAAATAGAAGGTTTCGCTTTTCTTTATTAGGATTATGTTTTCTTATTAATGACTATGAATACAATGTATTTTTTTTTGTTCGGACCCAGGAAATCATCAAAAAAGAATGAATCAAGAAAGGGGCTTTTTTACTTCTATACCTAGATTGAGGGCAAAACTATCTAGTCTAGTTCCAACTAATCTGTTTTGGGAGAACTGAAACCTCTCGAAGAGTCCATCGTTAAAATGAAAACCATCCTATAAGAGATTATTGAACGTTCAAATAGAAATTTGAATTAGCCTTTATTTGTGATTTTCTTTTTTCCTAAAAAAGATTACATTGAATTGACTCCTTACAATCTCGACGTTTGAGTGCGGATGGGCTATTATGCTTTCGAGCAAGCCGCTATGGTGAAATCGGTAGACACGCTGCTCTTAGGAAGCAGTGCTAGAGCATCTCGGTTCGAGTCCGAGTGGCGGCATCTTCTAAAAGGGATACAATAAATCCTATAATGAAAATGAAATGGATTACTCATTTCCGTTCCAGTGTTAAAGGACTCCCTTTTTATTTTAGGATTTTTTATGGTATTTTCAACTTTAGAACATATATTAACTCACATCTCTTTTTCAATCGTTTCAATTGTAATTACGATTTATTTGATGACCTTATTAGTCCACGAAACCATAAGACTGCATGATTCATCAGAAAAGGGCATGATAGCTACATTTTTCTGTATAACAGGATTATTAGTTACTCGTTGGATTTATTCGGAACATTTCCCCTTAAGTGATTTATATGAATCATTAATATTCCTTTCATGGGGCTTTTCCATTATTCATATGGTTCCGAAAATATGGAACCATAAAAATAATTTAAGCGCAATAACCGCACCAAGTACTATTTTTACCCAAGGATTTGCTACTTCAGGTCTTTTGACTGAAATGCATCAATCCACAATATTAGTACCTGCCCTCCAATCTCAGTGGTTAATGATGCACGTAAGTATGATGATATTGAGCTATGCAGCTCTTTTATGTGGATCATTATTATCAGTATCTCTTCTAGTCATTACATTTCGAAAAAGCCTAGGGGTCTTTGGTAAAAACAATCATTCGTTAATTGGGCTGTTTTCCTTTGATTTTGATGAGATTCAATATGTAAATAAAAGAAGCAATGCTTTACTAAACAATTCTTTAGTTTCATTTAGAAATTATCACAGGTATCAATTGATTCAGCAATTGGATCGTTGGAGTTATCGTGTCATTAGTCTAGGATTTATCTTTTTAACGGTTGGGATTCTTTCAGGAGCAGTGTGGGCTAATGAGGCATGGGGGTCATATTGGAATTGGGACCCCAAGGAAACTTGGGCATTTATTACTTGGACTATATTTGCTATTTATTTACATATTAGAACCAACCAAAATTTTCAAGGCACAAATTCCGCAATTGTAGCTTCTATGGGATTTCTTATAATTTGGGTATGCTATTTTGGGGTCAATCTATTAGGAATAGGCCTACATAGTTATGGTTCATTCACATTAGCATCTTAATTGAAGACGTGACCTAATACATAGAAATAGCATTTGTAATGAAAGTTTGTGTGAGTTTTAGAGAACCGTTTCCGTTACGACTTGATGGAAACGGTTCTCTAAAACTCCAAACGTATCTGATTACAATTCACGTTTTTTTTGACTTAAGATTAAGATAAGGAAAAATAAGACTTGTTTTTCTTTTATTGTCCACCTAATTTTTTCTCACACCTTTTTATTTTATGTCTTATTCATGCAAACTATCGAGAAAAGTAATTAGATAAAATAGCTTCTACCTTGTCAACTGATAGTGAGAGAACAAAATCTGGATAAATACCAATGCCTATTACTGGCAGAAAGATACAGATTGAAACAAAAAGTTCTCGTGGTCCAGAATCAAAAAAATAAGAATTTTGTACATTAAATTGCTTGTATCCATAAAACATCTGTCGTGACATAGATAATGAATAAATAGGAGTTAATATCATTCCAATTGCCATTACAAAAGTAATTAGTATTTTTGGCATTAAAAGATATTTTGGACTGGTAATTATGCCAAAAAAGACTACCAATTCGGCAACAAAACCACTCATTCCCGGCAATGCAAGAGAAGCCATCGAGAAACTACTGAACATTGTAAATATTTTTGGCATTGGGATAGCTATTCCTCCCATTTCGTCGAGATAAACGAGACGTATTCTATCATAACTCGTTCCTGCCAAGAAAAAAAGCGCCGCACCAATAAATCCATGCGAAATTATTTGCAAAATGGCCCCGTTGAGTCCCATATCGGTTGTGGAGGCTATTCCTATAATTGTAAAACCCATATGAGATACGGAAGAGTAGGCTATTCTCTTTTTTAAATTGCGTTGCCCAGGAGAAGTTAAAGCTGCATAGATTATTTGCACTGTGCCTACAATAATCAACCAGGGAGAAAAAACGGAATGAGCATGGGGTAATAATTCCATATTGATCCGAACCAACCCATATGCTCCCATTTTTAATAAGATTCCGGCTAGAAGCATACATGTACTGTAATGTGCTTCTCCGTGGGTATCTGGTAACCATGTATGTAGAGGTATAATCGGCAATTTGACAGCATAAGCAATAAGAAAACCAAAATAGAATATTATTTCTAATGCCATAGGATATGATTGATTTGCTAATGTTTCAAAATTCAATGTTGGTTCGTTAGAAGCATATAAACCCATGCCAAGAACTCCCATTAAGAGAAAAATAGAACCCCCTGCAGTGTACAAAATAAACTTTGTAGCTGAGTACAAACGCTTCTTCCCTCCCCACATGGATAAAAGTAGGTAAACCGGAATTAATTCTAACTCCCACATGATAAAAAAAAGTAAAAGATCTCGAGAAGAAAAAGGTCCTATTTGACCGCTGTACATTGCTAACATCAAGAAATGGAACAATCGTGAATCCCGAGTAACTGGCCGGGCCGCTAAAGTAGCTAAAGTTGTGATGAAGCCCGTCAATAAAATAGGTCCTATGGAAATTCCATCGAGTCCGAGTCTCCAGTGAAAATAAAAAAAATTAATCCATTTAAAATCCTGTTCTAATTGAATTAATGGATCGTCCAATTGGAAATGATAACAGAAAACATAGGTTGTTAGAAGCAATTCTACTAGGCATATAGATATAGTATACCATCGGATAACCTTATTTCCTCTATGAGGTAGAAAGAAAATGGAAAAACCCGCGAATATCGGCAAAACAACAATTATGGTTAACCAAGGAAAAAAATTCGTAGTAAAGACAAGATAAGATACACTTTGACCAGAAAACCCCGTACTCGAGAAAATAGCCTATTTCGAGCACGGGGTTTTGTCGGTAAAGATAAAAAAATGGATTCAAGTTAAGCTTTCTGGAACGTATCAATAAGCTAGACCCATGCTGCGGGTTGTCTCATGCCATAAATAAACTCGAACACTCAAGAAATCTGTTGGACAAGCGGATTCACATCTCTTACAACCTACACAGTCTTCTGTTCTTGGAGCAGAAGCTATTTGCTTAGCTTTACATCCGTCCCAAGGTATCATTTCTAATACATCTGTGGGGCAGGCTCGTACACATTGAGTGCACCCTATGCATGTATCATAAATCTTTACTGAATGTGACATTGGATCTATCCACTTTTTGAACAAAATAAATTTTCGATCTAGTAAAAAAATGAAATCATATATTGTAGACACCAGACGAATCAATAATTAACCAAAATTGTTTTCTAATAAATTTACTTATATATTTGGTCATGAGAGAGGGCCAAGATACTTTGATTTATTACTCTTTAGCAAACATAGTCATATGCTTCTGTCGTATATAATATTAATTTGAATTTAATTTTTTTATTCTTTGTATGATTAACACATTAATCTAATTACCATTATTTATTCAACAAATTAGATTGATTGATACGAATGGATTTTTTGTTACGATAAATTGACGAAACAATGGCTGGCCCAATAGCTGCTTCAGCGGCTGCAATAGCTATAACAAAAATAGAAAAAATGTCTCCTTTTAATTGGCGACTATCAAAAAAATCAGAAAATGTTACGAAATTCATATTAACTGCATTCAGTATAAGCTCAAGACACATAAGTGCTCTAACCATATTTCGACTTGTGATCAATCCATAAATACCAATAGAAAATAAATAGGCACTCAAAACAAGTTCATGTTCAAGCAGCATTAACCAAGCCCTCCTCAATCTTAATTTCTTTTATTTCAATATGAACAACAATTCAACCTTAACTAATTTGGTTGACGCGAATCTAACAAGTACAGAACTAAAGAAGATATTGGTAATAGATTGAACTAAACTATAAAATTTACATTTTATACCTGAAAAATCTGAGCATGAGCATGTAATTGTGTAATTGAAGGAAAAAGGATAGGCTAAGACAGAATAAAAGAATTCTGTTTTCTCGGTATTTATTACTGACGAGCCATAGCAATTGCACCTATCAAAGAAACTAAAAGAATTATAGAAATAAGCTCAAAAGGAAGAAAAAAATCGGTTGATAAATGAATCCCAATTTGTTGGCCTTTATTTATCAAATCTTGCTCCAAAATATGGTTTGATCTTGTAGTCCAAATAACCCCGTACCATGACGTATCTGGGATAGTAGTAATTAGTGAAACAAAAATACTTGTACAAACCAGTGAAGTTACCCCATCCCCAACAGTCCAAAGACTGAAATCATTGTAATATTCTGAGTCGTTCATGAACATCACAGCGAATATGATTAAGACATTTATAGCTCCCACATAAATAAGGAGTTGTGCAGCAGCTACAAAATGGGAATTCGATGGAATATGAAATAAGGATATACAAACAAGAACCAATCCCAACGAGAAGGCAGAAAAAATAGGATTAGTAAGTAATACCACTCCTAGACCTCCTACTATAAGACCCAATCCCAAAAAAACTAAAAGAAAATCATGTATTGGTCCAGTTAAATCCATTATATGTAAAATAAGAGATAAATAAGTCGAAATGTTTCATAGTCTTATTGACTAGACCAGAAAAAGAAAGTTACCCTGTTTTTATGATAAGTTATTTATTTAATTTAATCCTATACGGGGTGTGGGTTGATGTAGATAGATTAATTCATTTCATTTATCTATCCGATTGCTGTATATATTCATATATTTTAAAATTCTCGCGGATATAATATATTTAATTCTTTTTTGTCCAAAGTAAGCCGTGATTCTCACGAATCACCAATCAATAAAGTGCTTTTTTTAGTTATTAACCGAACAAAATAAAAGAAGCTCCGCTCCTTTAGATTAAAACGTAATCTTAGTAATCGGTAATAATTTTTGAATCAAGGAGTTTACCTGTGGCTTTTTTTATTTGAGTAGAATTCATAATGGTTCGAATCGTGTAATCTCCAATTACTGTCATTGGTAACCGACCCAAAGCAATTTGATTATAATTCAATTCGTGACGATCATAAGTAGAAAGTTCATATTCTTCAGTCATGGATAAACAGTTTGTTGGACAATACTCAACACAGTTCCCACAAAAAATACAGATTCCAAAATCAATACTATAGTTAAGTAATCGTTTTTTTCGAATATCCGTTTCAAATTTCCAATCAACAACAGGGAGATCTATAGGGCATACACGAACACATACTTCACAAGCAATGCATTTATCAAATTCAAAGTGGATTCGACCGCGGAAACGCTCCGATGTTATCAATTTTTCATAAGGATATTGAATAGTTACGGGTAAACGATTCGTGTGGGATAAGGTAATCATTAAACTTTGACCGATATACCTTGCAGTTCTTACTGTTTGTTGACCATAATTAATGAACCCAGTTACCATAGGGAGCATATCGTGAATATCTATGAATAATTTTAAGTTTCGTTCTCTTGTTTGAGAGAAGTTCTAAATCGAGAATAGAATATCGTATGCCCTTAGAGTGAAAAGAGTTGGAAAGAAGTTGTCAATAATAGATTACCTAGAGAAATAGGTAAAAGAAACTTCCACCCAAGATTTAATAGTTGGTCCATTCTCATCCTAGGTAAAGTCCATCTTGTTGTAATAGAAATGAACAGGAACAAATAAGCTTTAGCTAATGTAATAAAAATGCCAATTGTCATTCCAAAGACTCCACCCACTTCATTAATTTCGAAATGAGGAAGAAATATGTACGGAAGAGAAAGATTCCAACCCCCTAAATAAAGAACTGTTACAAATAATGAAGAAACTAATAGATTTAGATAGGAAGCAACATAAAATAAACCAAATTTGATACCTGAATATTCGGTTTGATAACCTGCTACTAATTCTTCTTCGGCTTCTGGTAAATCAAAGGGTAATCTCTCACATTCTGCTAGGGAAGAAATTACAAAAACAGCAAAACCTATAGGTTGACGCCACAGATTCCACCCCCAAAAACCATATTTTGACTGCGCCTCAACTACATCAACTGTACTTGAACTGTTAGATAATTATAGTAGGTGATAACATCACTGTTTCCATCGCTATTGCAGAACCGTACATGATACTTCAGCCTCATACGGCTCCTCGATGGCCTTAACTAAATCTAAGGACTGTTTCAATATTATCTCGATATGTGCTAGTAGGATAGATAAAGTCAAGATGTATCGAGCAGTCACAAATTAAACCAATGCAATTCCGTCTGCTATAATAGAAAAAGGGTGCTTCCGAATTGATCTTATCCTTTATAATTTTAGTTTGTCTTTATTCAGTAATAACTTAATCCTTGAATAAAATACTCATTGTCTAAGTAGGTATTTCAACCTTTTTATTTCGTTCCTATTCTTCTTTCTAAGAAAAGTAAAAGTGGGCTCAAAAAATAAAGGATTACTTCGTTCCTGATAATTATTTATTTAACCTGTGGATAGGACCATACTCGGGATCGGGGTCGTGGGGAAGTACTACTTGATCGTTTCTACCAACTTAAAGCCCCATTATGATTCCGTTTATGCAGAAATACCCCTTTTTTTTGGTAACTTACATTATCTCCATTACTAATCCTTTGTGTATCTTGGTGTTCCTAACCATCCACTCATTTTTGTTTGATCCCCGGTATGGTAATACATAAAAAAATAGAATAGTTAAAACAAAACTCCAGCCAGTTGATCTTTTCTACCCGCTTCAAGCCGTGATGACTAATCAACCAACCTTGGGGTAATTTATCTTTTTTCTACTTAACTCTTGTACATAGGGAATGAGTCTCAACCTTTTTACTGCTAATTGAGAAGCTGTCTTGTTTCACTCATATAACTATCTGGTTTAGGTCATCACCCTGAATGATGAATAAAAAAACGAGGGTCTCTATTCACTCCATTCAACTTCTTTCCTAGAAAAAATGAGGTAAAAGTCCCTGCCCCCGCGAATCACACGTAGAGATATTGATAACACACATGGAGTTAATGGTATTTCATAACTAATAGATTGAGCAGCAGCTCGTAGACCACCTAAAAAAGAATATTTATTATTTGACCCATATCCTGACATAAGAAGTCCAATAGGAGCAATACTTGCAATAGAAATCCATAAAAAAACACCTAGACTGAGATCAGCTAAAACAAGACGATATCCAAAAGGAATTACTGAATAACTTAGTAAAATGGATATGACTGCTATAGAGGGGCCGAGACTGAATAAAAAAAGATCCCCTCTAGATGGGAGAAGATCCTCTTTAAAAAGTAATTTTGTCCCGTCTGCTAGAGCTTGAAGAATTCCCAAAGGACCCGCGTATTCGGGTCCAATACGTTGCTGTACCCCCGCGGATATTTTTCTTTCTAACCACACAATCACTAGTATTCCTATCGTGATTCCCAATACAGGAGTAAAAATAGGGACAAGCAACCATATAAGACCATAGACCCCTTTTAAGGATTCCAATCTGGAAAAAGAATTGATAGCCTGTAATTCTTTCGTATCAATTATCATATTAACGATCAACTTCTCCCATAATGATATCTATACTACCTAGTATCGTCATTATATCAGCCAATTTCATTCTTTTAACTAACTGAGGAAGAATTTGCAAATTAATAAAACCCGGAGGACGAATTTTCCATCTCCAAGGAAAAGCACTACGATCGCCTATCAGAAAAACCCCCAATTCCCCCTTTGGAGCTTCTACTCTCACATAAAGTTCTTGTTTCGACAATTCAAAAGTAGGAGAAGTTTTTTTACTAAGAAATCGATAGTCAAAATCATTCCAGTCGGAATCCTTTGCTTTATCAAAGCGTCGAGCTTCTAAATTTTCATAGGGGCCTCCCGGAATTCCTTCTAAAGCTTGTTGAATAATTTTTATGGATTCTGTCATTTCACCGATTCGGACTAAGTAACGGGATAATGAATCTCCTTCTTTTTGCCATTGTACGTCCCAGTTAAACTCGTCGTAACACTCATAATGATCAACTTTACGAAGATCCCATTGTATTCCGGAAGCTCGTAGCATTGGACCTGATAAACCCCAATTTATTGCCTCCTCTCCACCAACAACGCCTACTCCCTCAACTCGTTCTAAAAAAATAGGATTTCGCGTAATAAGCTTTTGATATTCAGCAATCCCAGTTAAAAAATAATCGCAGAAATCTAAACATTTATCTATCCAGCCATGAGGTAGATCAGCAGCTACTCCTCCAATACGAAAATAATTATGCATCATTCGCATACCTGTGGCAGCTTCGAATAGATCATATATCAATTCTCTCTCTCTGAAAATATAGAAGAAAGGAGTCTGTGCACCTATATCCGCCATAAAAGGGCCAAGCCATAACAAATGAGAAGCTATACGACTCAGTTCCAACATAATTACTCTGATATAACGGGCTCTTTTAGGAACTTGAATATTTCCCAACTGTTCTGGTCCATTTACCGTTATTGCCTCGGTAAACATAGTAGCTAAATAATCCCAACGTGTTACATAAGGCAGATATTGTATAATTGTTCGGTTTTCCGCTATTTTTTCCATCCCTCTGTGTAAATAACCCAATATAGGTTCACAGTCAATAACGTCTTCACCATCTAGAGTAATAATGAGTCGAAGAACGCCATGCATCGATGGATGGTGAGGCCCCATATTGACTATCATGAGGTCTTTTCTTGTAGCTAATACAGTCATATTTTTTCCCCGAGTCATTATTCCATGAATTGCCGAAAACGAAACAAAGTGAAAAAAAATTCAAGATCTACTAAATCAAATAATTCAAACTAAATCTTCAAATTAACTTAACTAGTCTTTGGCTCCCGAATATCCAACCGACCAATTAATTCTTTATAACGTATTCTATTTTTTTTACAAATAAGCCAGCAACCGCAGCCGTTTTCCCAGAGTTTTCCATAGACCTCTCTAAGAAAAAAAAGGATTTTTTGTGCTATTCTTAATGGGGAGTGAGTCTCCGTATTTTATTGGCGAAACTTAATACTTGAAATTCAACGGACCCCTTGTTTTCTTCTTTTGCTTCTTGCGGAATAACTGAGATGAATGCATTTTTTATCATTATCATAAAAAGAGCGCTTCTCCCTTTTTTCTTTCTTTTATACAGAAATTGAGTTTATCAATCAGTAAAAATAATACCAGTTTTTTAATCTGATTCTGGTATACACAAAAAATTTATTTTTTCATATACTATATTTCTTTCAAATTTAATGAAAAATCCAGTTTGCAATTTCATTAGGATATGGATCAAAAAGGATGGTCGAGTTCTTCAACCCCTCCAAAAAAGAAAGGGAAAAATTAAACCGAAGAAGATTCTTAGGTCATTGAATCAGTATCCTATACGGGAAACCAGAATATAAATTAATATAACACAAACGTGTGGGTACATTTGTTTGCCTTTATATATCATGCCATATCTGGCACGTTATAGATAGGAAGGAGATTTACCATCAATTAATGGTAAATCGTGGATACATATATATCCTTGACATACTGAAACGACTTCCATTACTGGTATCAAACCAATAGCGATTCATACAAGCTAAATCCTCTAATCGATAATTTGGCCAAAGAAAAAATTTCAATTTCAGAACTTTATTTCTATCTAAATTCTTTGAATCTTTATCAAGATGCTTGCTCTCATCCAAAAAAGTACCGCAGTTCCTTATGTTGTTCTTTTTGTAATTGTAAAATTTTTTATTTCTATCCAGAACGTTTATTTTTTCCGAGTTTAAACAAATTTGAATTCTCAATTCTCTACGACATCTAGGCGCTAAAATATTTTCAGGAACAATAAAAGCATAATTTTTTGCATCTCGCTTCTCAAGCGACCTTCCATGTCTATGTCTTTTAATGGATTCATCAAAAGAATTATTATAACCGTTTTCTTTTTTTTTTTTTCTATTAGTTTGGTGATTACTCTTATGGACCAGTGAAATAGCTATGGTTTGATACATAATCAATAGTCCATCCCCTTGTATAGACAGGCGAATAGGTTCAATAAGAAATGCTCCTTTGTTTATCAATTCTGTAAGATTTAGATCTTTTTGAATCAGCAATATATCCAGACGCATTTCTCCTCTTTGAATAGAGGATATCGCTATTTGCTTTGGATTGTTCAGTCTAAGCAGGAGACCATATATCTGGATACTATTGGTTATTCTTTGAGCCAAAGAACCATACCATCTCAATTGAAAAAGAAAATATCTTTTCAGGAAGAAATCTAGTTCCGCTTCTGTGGTGCTCTTCTTTTTTTTTTTATTTCTACTCTTTTTAATGTATGAATCACCGTAATCCTCTTTAACCTCTTTTTCTTGGTTTGATAGATCTGATCCAAGATCTTCTTGAGCTGATTCTTCTTTTTCTTCTTGATTTTTATTTTCTAATTCAAGATCTTTTTTCTTTTCACTAGTGATTTGATTTCCATTAAAATGAAAAAGAAGTGATTTTGTTGGTATAATCCAAGGTTTAATCCTATATGCATCATATAGCCCCAACAATTCTGGGAAGAACCAAAGTTGCAGGTTTGATATGGGGCGGTTTAGTATTTCTTCATTCATTCCCATCCAATAAAAAAAAAAAGATTTTCCACTTGATGGTTTTATTTTTTTATCAATCGCAAGATATGAAAGATCCTTCGTATCAATTTGATTACTGATTGAATAATAGTGAATTCCTGTCTTAGTATTTTTATTCATGCGGGTCTCAGTATCCATATTGGCCCAGGCCTCAATATCGATCTTCTTTCTAAGACAAAAAGAAACAATTCTCCAATTAAAATATTTTCTATCCATATTTTTATCCGTATCAACAATACAATCTTCTCCGAGATAATGACTCATATATATGCCTACCGGCATATAAATAATTGGGGGTTTATTTGTGTTGTATTTATAGGGAATTTTTAAGCTTCTCTTTATTTGTAATGGTGATAGAGAAATATATGAATCCTTACCTTCTCCATAATTGATATATTTTTGTGATAAAAGATCATACCCATACTGTTTTTTAAAAATTTTGTTTTTACTCGATCTCGGTAATGAATCTATTACATAAGCATTTTGCTTCTCATAATGAAAAAATTTTTTTTTTTCATATGAATTCCATTTTGTTGATGCCTTGTTTGAAATTGTATGACTTTGATTGACTCCATTTCCTCGTTTTTGTAGAACTAATTGAGACGATGAAATCTTAGAGAAATTATATTGATAGTTATAATGACTGTTTAACCCATTTTTCCACCCATTCATTTCAAAATTGCTAAGTTTTTTATGTCTTGATTCAGAATCAAGTATTCCTTGTGTTCCAAAAAGAGCCTTTATTCTATCCTTAAGAAAAAAAGACGTTCCATGATATTGAAGTACAGATCTCATGTGATATTTGTTAATCACTTGGGTTTGTGATAATTTGTAAAATACATATGCCTGTGACAAGTCAAATGGGTCACAAAAATGATGTAAATTCTGATTACTAATATTAGAAAGTGCCCTCTTTTTAGTCGAAATGAAATGCATTCTTTTTTTTTCTTCAACTCCTTCTTTCTTTATTTCATCATTGTAACTTTTTTTATCAATCCCTCCCTTTTTTCTTTTTAAGTCTAGGGAAAATTGGATATTGATCCTGGGAATATTAATGAGAAATAGAAGGGTGTCCATATATATCTTTTCAAGCAAAAAATTAAAAAAAGAGTGTCGTTTACGTATTAATTTAGCACTTCTTTTTTGGAATATCTGCCAAATATTTTTTGAGTCTTCTAATCTTTTATCGTTACAACTTATATCGTTAGGATTAATATTTCTATCTGGAATTAGAAAAATTTTTTTCTTGTCATTTATTATTTTTTCAATTTGATTCTTGATTCTACTTGTCCTATCAGCCAGATCCTCCGTTTTTTTTTCTGTTAGTGAATAATTTGTCCAAGGCATTGATCTAATTCTACTGGACGATTCATGAACTATCTTATTTTCTTTTAGAAAAAAATACTTTTTATGAGTCCAGCTTTCTTTTTCTTTTGAATCCTTTAGAAATCCTTTTGCTTTTTCTTTGAAAACCCTTAGACCTAGAAAACTTTGTGTGTTTTTTTTTCTTATTTGGTTTTCTAGTTCTTTTAAAATGGGTTTTAAAAAAGAAGGTCGCCTTCGAGGAGAACCAAAAGGAAATTCAGTTTCCATTCCCCAGACTGTCAAAAAGGAAGAATTTTCTTTTGTTCCTCTTGGATTCCTATGATGGGATCGTTGTTTAAAACTGTTCCAAGGTTTCGGATAGAAAGGATATAGGATCTTTATCTGAATACCCTCTGTTAACCAATTTTTTGGAAATTCAATTTCGGATAATTGAACACCATTATAGGTGCATTTAACATGCATTTCTCTACTCCACTCCCTCCAATCCTCATTCCACTCCGGGGGTTGAAATAATAAGATACGGCAGAAGTTTTTAGCTATTATCACTGAAGGCAACCCAATATATTTTCTAAAAATTGAGTGGGCTATTAACAAGCAACCCCTTAGTGATTGACCAAATATAACAGTATCCCAGCTTTCCGCTATTGCTAGCCGGTCATTTTCCTCCCCTTTCTTCTTCCTTTTTCTATCTTTTTCCTTTGCCTCTTCCTCAAAAAAAGCATTTTTTAATTTCGTACTTTTTATCATCCAATTCCTAAAAAGAAGATTCATAATTCTGGAGGTATCAGCAGAAAAAAAAAACCTCTTGTAGATTCTGTCCAAAAAAAGGGGGGAATGGATATTTGTTTGAAACGGTTCCCAAATAACTGTTTTACGTCTTTGAGCGCGCATAGATCCTTTGATTATATCTCGACGAAAATCCGATTCTTGCGAATAACGGAGGACAAACACTTCTTCTACTTCATCATTAGTATTCTTTGTACTATTTGTACGTTCGGTATCCGTAAAAATGACTACACGGTTGGCCTTTCTTGACCTAATTTCATGATCCTTGGCCCTTTCTTTTTTAATTTCTCCGTCTTGTTGCTCCAAACTGGTAATCAATTTGTATGACCATTGAGGAACCTCTTTACATATTTCTTTTATTCCAATGGATTCTTTTATAATTATTTGATCATTTCTATCAGGTGTAACCGCATCAAATAAATATTTAATTCTATTTTCTGAATTAAGTTTTTCTTCTTTTGAAAGTAATAATTTTTCTTTTTTTTCGTCAAATCCTTGGTAGTTTGTGGGAAGTATATTATGAAATTTGTTTATCCAAATACAATCTTCTACCGAGAAAGACTCATTCATATTCAAACTTGAGTGTAAATCTATTTTTTCACTTTTTCCGCTTCCGCGGTAAGTTCCGTTCAAAAAAGGATCATACCCTTCAGGCAGGCATTCTTGTTCAGTCTCATTATTGCATAATCTAATCTTTTTTTCGAGTACATCCGGTTTCAAAGACCCCCTTTCTAGAGCATCAATTCTATTGAAAAATGCGTTGTTTATGTTCTGTTTTTTGTTTTTGTTGGTATAAACCCAACGATTATACAATTCTTCAGAAGAGGGTTTTTCTGTTGTGGATAAAAGTATCTTTCCTTTTATCATTTCAAAAAAGATTGACAAACTAGGTGGATATGTAAAAGAGATTCTTTCTTTTCCATCACTTTCACATGTAAAAAAAAAATAGTGTGACATTTCGTCTCGTACAGCATCTTCAAATCGATCATTTTTTATATATCGCAATGGGCGATTCCGGCTTTTATAGTCGAAAAGAAGAGTCACAAGAGGTTTTTCAAACCAGAGGAGGTCTTTATCTTCTTTAAGTTTAAGTATTTCTAACTTCGAATTTTCTTGATTCCCATCAAGATAAGTATTTTCATAAACTGGGCTATTTTTATAGCATGTCTCTTTAAAGTGGAATTTCTCCTTTGCTTTTTCCTTTCCATTCACTTGGATCTCTTCCGTTTCATCTAT